TTTCCAATCAACAACGGGCAGATCTATAGGACATACACGAACACATACTTCACAAGCAATACATTTATCAAATTCAAAGTGGATTCGGCCCCGGAATCGCTCTGATGTGATTAATTTCTCATAAGGGTATTGAATGGTTACAGGTAAACGATTCGCGTGAGATAAGGTAATCATGAAACCTTGACCAATGTACCTTGCAGCTCGTACTGTTTGTTGACCATAATTCATGAACCCAGTTACCATAGGGAACATATCGTAAATATCTATAGAAATTTTCTATTTGTTTCTTTCTCTTGTTTGAGACAAATGGTAAATATAAAATATCACTATTTTTTATAGCGAAAGAAGTTGGGAAGAAGTTGTTAATAATAGATTACCGAGAGAAATAGGTAAAAGAAATTTCCATCCAAGATTTAATAGTTGGTCCATTCTCAGCCTTGGTAGAGTCCATCTTGTTGTGATAGAAAGGAATAAAAATAAAAAAGTTTTAGCTAATGTAATAAAGATACCAATTATAGCTCCAACTATTTTTATTTTTCTTGCTTTATTTACTTCAAAAAATTCAGGAAAAAATATGTACGGAATAGAAAGATTCCAACCGCCCAAGTAAAGAACTGTTACAAATAATGACGAAACTAGTAAATTTAAATATGAAGCAACGTAAAATAAACCAAATTTGATACCTGAATATTCGGTTTGATAACCTGCTACTAATTCTTCTTCTGCTTCTGGTAAATCAAAGGGTAATCTCTCACATTCCGCTAGCGAAGAAATTAGAAAAACGAAAAATCCTATAGGTTGACGCCACAAATTCCACCCCCAAAAACCATATTTTGATTGCGCTTCAACTATATCAACTGTACTTGAACTGTTAGATAATCATAGTCGGTGATAACATCACTGCTACCATCTCTATTACAGAACTGTACATGAGATTTTCATCTCATACGGCTCCTCGAGGGTCACAGATAAATCTAAAAACCTGTTCGATATTCTTTATTAATCTTAATATGTTTGTACGATAGATAAACAAACTAAAAATATATTTATTGTAAGGTCCCGAATTAGACCAATGAAATTCTGTCTGCTAGAGAATATATTTCTAATAAACCGTGCTTCGGAATTGATCTCATCTTTTTTTTAACCATTCAATTGTTCTTTGTTGAGTAATAACTTAATCCTTGAATAAAATATTTTTTTTAGCAATTTTTATTAATAGATTAATAGAAATTTCAACCTATGATTTTTGATTACAAAAATTAGACATTCGTTCATGAATCAGGATAAGAATTCTAATTCTTTAAAGTTCTATGATAGAAAATAAAAAAGCTGTCTTTGTTTTCTATTCTATTTTCCATTCTTTCTATTTTTTTTGTTCCTATTCTCCTTTCTCATAAAAGGGGAAACGTAAAAAAGGGTAAAAGATTACTTCGTTCTTAATAGTTATTTACTTAATCGGGGATAGGAGCATACTCTGGATCGAAATCATGGGGAGTACTACTTGGTCGTTTCTACTAACTTAAAGCCCCAATTTGATTTTCTTGATGTCGAAATATTCGGTTGGATAATTTGCATTATTTACATTACTAATCCTTTTTGTATCTTGGTGTTCCTAATCATCCACTCTTTTTTGCTCAATCCTCTATTATTCTTATAGTAATACAACTATGGGAATAGATAGTAAAAATTTTCTAGAATTGGATCTTTTATTTTAAACCCGCTTCAAGCCATGATGACTAATGAATCAAGCTTGGGGTAAACAGTATAGACTTTTGTTTTCTTTTCATTTAACTCTTGTACATAGGCAATGAGACTCCACTTTTACTGCGAATTTTTAAGCTGTTTTCTTTCACTCATATAACTATCTGGTTTAGTTCATTTCACTTTTTTCCTAGAAATGAAAAACGAAATAAGAGAAAGTTTATGTTTTAACGAATCACACGTAGAGATATTGATAACACACATAGAGTTAATGGTATTTCATAACTAATTGATTGAGCAGCAGCTCGCAGACCACCTAAAAAGGAATATTTATTATTTGATCCATATCCTGACATAAGAAGTCCAATGGGAGCAATACTTGAAATAGCAATCCATAAAAAAACACCTATACTGAGATCGGCTAGAACAAGATGATAACCAAAAGGAATTACTGAATAACTTAATAAAATGGATATGACAGCTAGGGAGGGGCCAATACTGAATAAACTAATATTTCCTCTAGCTGGAAGAAGGTTCTCTTTAAAAAGCAATTTTGTCCCATCCGCTAGAGCTTGAAGAATACCCAAAGGGCCCGCATATTCAGGGCCAATACGTTGTTGTATCCCGGCAGATATTTCTCTTTCTAACCAAACAATTACGAGTACACCTATTGTAATTCCTAATACAGTAGTTAAAATAGGGACAAACAGCCATATGATACCATAGATTTCTTTTAAGAATTCCAACCTAGAAAAAGAATTGATAGCTTCTACTTCTCTTGTATTAATTATCATTTCAACGATCAACTTCTCCCATAATGATATCGATGCTACCTAGTATCGTCATAATATCAGCCAATTTCATTCTTTTAACTAATTGCGGAAGAATTTGCAAATTGACAAAACCTGGTGGTCTAATTTTCCATCTCCAAGGAAAAACATTCTGATCTCCTATCATAAAAACCCCCAATTCTCCTTTTGGGGCTTCGACTCTTACATAAAGTTCTTGCTTTGACAATTCAAAAGTAGGAGAAGGTTTTTTACTAATGAATCGGTATTCAAAATCATTCCATTCGGTATTTCTGACTCCAGCAAAGCGCCGGGTTTCTAAATTCTCATAGGGCCCTCCTGGAATTCCTTCCAGAGCCTGTTGAATAATTTTTATAGACTCTGTCATTTCACTGATTCGTACTAAATAACGAGCTAATGAATCCCCCTCTTTTTGCCATTGGACTTCCCAGTCAAATTCGTCATAACACTCATAATTATCAACCTTACGAAGATCCCATTGTATTCCGGAAGCTCGTAACATTGGTCCTGATAAACCCCAATTTATTGCTTCCTCTTCACTAACAATGCCTACTCCTTCAACTCGTTCTAAAAAAATAGGATTCCGCGTAATGAGCTTTTTATATTCAGCAACCTCCCTTAAAAAATAATCGCAAAAATCCAAACATTTATCTATCCAGCCATGAGGTAGATCGGCGGCTATTCCTCCAATACGAAAATAATTATGCATCATTCGCATACCGGTGGCAGCTTCGAATAGATCATATATTAATTCTCGTTCTCGAAAAATATAGAAGAAGGGAGTCTGTGCACCAATATCTGCCATAAAGGGTCCAAGCCATAACAAATGAGAAGCTATACGACTCAACTCCAACATAATTATTCTGATATAGCTAGCTCTTTTAGGGACTTGAATATTTCCCAATCGCTCTGGTGCATTTACAGTTATTGCTTCTGTAAACATAGTAGCTAAATAATCCCAACGTGTTACATAAGGTAAATATTGTATAATTGTTCGATTTTCTGCAATTTTTTCCATCCCTCTATGTAAATAACCCAATATTGGTTCACAGTCGATAACATCTTCACCATCTAGAGTAAGGATAAGTCGAAGAACACCATGCATTGATGGGTGGTGAGGACCCATATTCACTATCATGAGGTCCTTTCTTGTAACTGGTGCAGTCATAGGTTTTTCCCGATTCATTCTTCCATGAATTGCTGAAAATCAAAAGAGGGTCATCAAAAGTAAAATCATTTTTTAAATTAACGCGTTTTTATCTCTCGAATATTCAACTGACCTATTAATTCTTTATAACGTACTCTATTTTTTTTTGATAAATAAGCTAGCAGTCGTTGGCGCTTTCCCAAAATTTTCCGCAGACCTCTCTGAGATAAATAGTCTTTTTTGTTCAATTCCAAATGGGAAGTAAGCTTTCGTATTTTATTAGTAAAACAGAATACTTGGAATTCCACAGACCCCGGGTTTTCTTCTTTTTCTTTTTGTGAAATCACTGAAATGACTGAATTTTTTACCATAAAAAAATCCCCCTTTTTTTACAAATATGAATTTTACTGATCAGTAATAATAATGTGAGTTAGTGGTATACATTAAGAAACTTATTTTTTATGGAATTCTATATCTAATTTTATTAAATAAAAAGAATCGGTCCAATTAAACTGGCATTCGAATAGGTATACAAAAAAATAGTCTATTTTGCATTTTCAAAAGAAAATTGTTTAAATCTTAAAATAAAGAAGATTTTGTTGATTCGTTTTTAGAAATAATGGATCCCTCATTACATTAAATTAGTATCATATATTAGACTAAAATGTAAGACAAGTTATATGTGCATTTGTTTGCTTTCATATATCAGATATGGTACTATATAAAGTTTCATTAATTACTTTTCAATTGCGGGATACATACGTATCCTTAACAGACTGAAACGACTTCCGTTATTTGTATCAAACCAATAGCGATTCATACAAGCTAAATCTTCTAATCGATAATTGGGCCAAAGAAGTAATTTTAATTTAATTAATTGATGTCTATCAAGATCGTTATTTTCATTCAAAAATTGACTAGAACTTTTAAAATTATTCCCATTACAAAATATTATATTTTTATCGATACCTTGACTATTCTTTGAATGGAAACAAATTAGAATTCTCAATTCTCTACGACGTCGAGACGCTAAAATATTTTCAGGGAAAAACAAATAAGAATTATTATTTCCAGTTAGATGGCTTCGAATGGATTTATCAAAATCCTCCTTATCGGCATATATTTTCTCTTGGTATCTTTGATTAATACGATGTCTACTCGTATGAACTAATGAAATATTTATGGTTTGGTGCATAATAAACTGGCCTGATTTTTTTACAGACAGACGAAGAGGTTCGATAATCAATCTTCCCCTTTTCATCAATTCTGTAAGAGTTAAATTCTTTTTAATCAGCATTATATCAAGATTCATTTCTCTCCTTTGAATAGAGGATAGGGCTATTTTTTTTGGATTTCTCAGTCTAAGCAGGAGACAATATATTTTGATATTATTGATCATTCTTTGATTCAAAGAACCATCCCATCTTAATTGAAAAAGTAAATATTTTTTGAGGAAGAAATCAAGTTCTGCTTCTGTATTGCTCTTGTATTGTTTTTTCTTTTGTAGTTTTTTCATGTCTGGTTCTGAATAAGTTTCCGCAATCGCGTTTTCTTGGTTTAATAGAACAGATACAAGACTTTCTTGGTTTTGCATAGTTGATCGAAGAGCTCTTTGATTTGCAAATTCTTTTTCTTTTTTATTCTTGAATTCAAAATATTTTTTTTCGTTTGACGGTATAATTTCTTTTTGTTTTCGATTCAGGTTTTTAGTTTCACTAAGATTTTCATTTATATTCAAATTCAAAAAAAGGAATTTGCTTGGTATAAACCAGGGTTTAATTTTATATGCATTATAAAATAGGAAAAATTCTGGAAAGAACCAAAGTTCTAGATTTGATATAGGATGACTTAGTATTTCTGTATTCATTCCCATCCAATCCCATTTTTTTTTTTTATTGGATGAATTTCTTTCTTCATCTTGATGAATCATAAAATAAAAAAGATCTTTTTTATCAATTTTATCAATTATTTGATAATTTGGAGCCTCGGTCTTAGTATTTTGGTTCCTATTGGTATTGACCTTGACCCAAGCTTCAATATCCATTTTTTTTTGAAAACAAAAATTGATAATTTTCCAATCAAAATATTTTCGATCCATATTTTTTTCCATATATATACTAGCACTTTTTCCTAGAAAATTATTGATAGGGATATAGGCTAATCTAGCAAATTTGTTTCTTTTTTTTGTATTATAATTATAAAAATTATTTTTAGTTTTATTTACTTGGAATGGTGATCTATAAATAGATAGGTCCTCCCTCTTTTCATAATTAATAGATCTATAAGATAAAAGATTATATCTATAGTATTTTTTAAAATTATCTTTCTGATTTGGTAATAAATATACTTCGTAATCACTTTGTTTTTTATAATAACTCAATTGTTCTTTTTCATATGAATCCGCTTTGTTTAAATTTTTATCTCGAATTGTACGACATTTTTTTGTGCTATTTCGCCATTTTTGTGCTATTAATTTAGACCATTTAATCTGAGATAAATGATATTGATAATAACCTCTTAACCAGCCTTTCCATTGATTTTTTTTCGAGTTCGTAAGTTTCTTATCTTTTAATTTAGAATCAATTATTCCTTGTCTGCCAAAATTATTGTTTATTGAAGTTTTAAGAAAAAAAGATGTTCCGCGATATTCAAGAATATTAAACAAATTGGGGGCTTGGACTTTTGATAATTTGTAAAATACATATGCTTGTGAGAAGGAGGATAATTTCTCAAAATTCTGTGAATTATTATTACTAATATTATAAAAGGACTTTTGTATAGTTGAAATAAAGTTAATTGTATTTTGATTGGTTTTATTACTTTTTTCGTGATTTTTTTTAGTATTGGAAATAGGTTTATCAATAATAGTTTTTATTGATTCAAGAAAAAGTTTTGTATGTATTTTGGGAATAGTAATGATAGATAGAAGGATATCTATATATATATTTTCAATGAAAAATTTTATAAAAAAATAAAATTTACGGATTATTCGAGTACTACGTCGTTTTAATATTTGCCAAATAATTTTTGTTAATTCGAATCTTTTAGCATTATAACTATTTTTATTAGTACTAACATTTATTCCGGGAGTCACTTTCTTTTTTTCTTTTGTAATTCTTTCTATTTTTTTTCTAATTATACTTGTTCTATCAGTTAGACCATTCATTTTTTTTTCTGTTAGTAAAAAATGTGTCCAATTTCTAGATTTAATTTGATCCATTGATTCATTAATTATTTGATTATCCGTTATAGAATCTTTTTCTTTTTTAGTTTCTCTTGATTTATCTACTTCTTTCAATCTACTAAATATCAATATAATTTTATTTATTTTTGAGATTTCTTTTATTTTTTTTTTTAAATTTCCAAGTTTTTTTTCGAGTTTCTTTAAAATAGGTTCAAAAAAGGAAGGCCTTTTTCGAGGAGAACCAAAAGGAAATTCAGTTTCCATTCCCCAAACTGTTAAAAAACAAAAATCATCCTTTTGACCTTTCTTTTTGATTCGATCTAGATAAGAATACCTTAGTTTATATCCGTGCCAAGGTTTTAGACAGAAAGGAAATAGGATTTTTATCTGAATGCCGTCTAGTAACCAATTTTTTGGAAATTCTCTTTCTGATAATTGAACACCATTATAGGTGCATTTAATATGTATTTCTCTATTCCATTCCTTTAAATCTTCAGACCATTCAGGAAATTGTAATAGTACCATACGGACAATATTTTTAGCTATTATTAATGAAGGTAATAGAATATATTTTCTAAGAGTCGATTGAGTTATTAACATTAAACCTCTTATTACTTGCGCAAACGGGATCGTATCCCAAGCTTCTGCTATTTCTATGC